GGGGCTTACACAGCGGTTGGAACAAAGACACATTTGGTTATGAATTCCAATGTAGCAGATAAAGTCATATTTCTGCACGGCCCGATCAATAGTTCAAGTCACACACTCCCATAATCCATTTTCTCTTTATAGAATTCCCTTCAACTTTTTATGTCAAAAACATAATAAAATATTGTGTAGTTGAAGGGAAATATCCAAATACATGTCTTATTTTTTTAATAATCCATATTTCTAGCAATAAAATACTATTGGTCCTTCACCAAGTAATAAGATAAATGAGTAATTACAAATATCTAGAATCTATATTATTTATAAGGGACCAGAAATACCTTGCTTACGTATCATTAGGAAATGCATTAACATAAATACGGCCGTAAGAAGAGGTAATACAAAAGTGTGTAAACTATAAAAACGAGTCAAAGTGGATTGTCCAACACTAGCACTTCCGCGTAATAATTCTACAAGAGGCGATCCGATTACCGGAATAGCGTCAGGTACACCTGTTACAATTTTGACTGCCCAATAACCAATTTGATCCCAAGGTAAAGAATAACCTGTTACACCAAAAGATGCGGTCAATACACCCAGAACCACACCAGTAACCCAAGTTAATTCGCGAGGTTTTTTAAAACCGCCGGTGAGGTATACACGAAATACGTGCAGGATCATCATTAGGACCATCATACTTGCCGACCATCGATGAACTGATCGGATTAACCAACCAAAGTTAGCTTCAGTCATTATATATTGAACAGAAGCAAAAGCCTCAGTAACAGTTGGACGGTAATAAAAAGTCATAGCAAATCCCGTAGCTACTTGTACTAAAAAACAAGTAAGGGTAATTCCTCCTAGACAATAAAATATGTTGACATGCGGAGGAACATATTTACTAGTTATATCATCTGCAATCGCCTGAATCTCAAGACGTTCTTCGAACCAATCATAAACTTTATTGAGATAGGTAAACCAAGGTTACTCCCCCTCCAAGAACTGTATATGAGAATTTCATCTCGTACAGCTCAAACAAAAAAAAAAGAACCACATACTGATTGAAACGGATATGGAATATAAAGTTTTAAACTTCTCTCTCATTCAATATTATTAAAAGATATGAAAGAGTCAAAATGCGAAAGCTCTTCTTTGTGGTTAAATGCCAAAAAATCAAGTCAGCTCATTCGTCTTTATGTTGTGTTGATCGTTACAGGCCTCTTGAATCTTCTAGATTACCTATCTTTATTGCCTTTTTTATTTGGTATTTGTATGGAACGGGGAATGGGGATTTCTTCTTGTTTTCTTTATTATTGATAGGAATTCTCTTGTTAAGACCCTACTTAACTAATCAATTGAAACCTCAGATTCATACGAGAACCACGATAATTCAATGAAACCTTCAAAGTCCAAAATTCACTGAGTGAGAACCATTGGATCATCACTTATTCAATCAAAAAAATAGCTATAATGACTAAAAAAATAAAATACAAAGAAGCGCTTATCCTTTGATCCAAATAAGAGTTTAAAAGCAGAAAAATATTTTGATTTATTAAAGTTTATAAGATAGAACGGAAAGAAGTCCGGCTACGAGGTCTGAGTATTAAGTATGAATCATAGTTCGAATACTTTGTGATCTATTTGATCTATTTCGTGCTCCGGATACTCGAATGAATATCCGACGAAGTAAAACCATCTTGATAAAGATGACAGATCCCATTCTCTGTACTATCCATAGGGTCAATTCTAACAAGTCACACACTCATATTCCGGAAATATACAATGCAGAAAAAAAATTTCGCGGTCGAACTACCAAAGGAGAATAGGCTAAAATTTTTAGACCTACATACTTTACTTTTTTGTATCCAGCTAAAGGGACTTCCAGATTCTTCTCAGTCTAATTCACTGAAATTCCATCCAGTAGAACAGAAGAATTATAAATCTCCAAAATAATAGATAAGAATACCGCAAATAGAGCCATTGCAACACCCATCAAAGGGGTCGTTCCCCATCCAGGAGCTACTTTACCATATTCGGAATTCAATGGTTTCAATAACTTCCCTACAGTAGTGCTTCTTGGACCAGATCTAGAACTATCCTCAACAGTTTGTGTAGCCATAAATCTTATTTTGTATTCATTACGATCTGTTGACTTTGTATACTATTCCGTTGTAAATAAACGATCTTAGCATAGATCCATTGTGGTCTTTCAATTCTATAATAATGGAAACAGCAACCCTAGTCGCCATCTTTATATCTGGGTTACTTGTAAGTTTTACTGGGTATGCTCTATATACTGCCTTTGGGCAACCCTCTCAACAACTAAGAGATCCATTCGAGGAACACGGGGACTAGTTGACGTAATCAGCCTCCAAATATTTGGAGGCTGATTACGTCAATGAAGATAATGAAAAATTATTTCATTTTTTAGTTGAAATTTTAGGTGGTTCCCGAAAAAAAATAGCGAAAAAAATTATCCCTAAAGTGGATACTAAGAGAAATGTATAAACCAATGCTTCCATAAATTTGATCGTGGTTTACAATTATAGCTTTCATACCTGTTTTGTTTACTTGGGAGTATCCCTCTGGATAAAGAAAAAAAGAAAAAGAATCAAAGAAACGGCAGCGGTTTAAATCAAGATTCCTGCAGTACCCTATATTAAATAAAATCGCAAACGGAAACTAGAAGAAAAAAAGAAATGTTGCATCAGACTGCTTGTCTTTTTGTAGTTGGATCTCCAAGTTTTTGGAATGCCCCAAATTCCACTTGAGCATCCAAATCTGGATCAATACCAGCAAAAACATCTCTGAAGAGGGTTCTAGAACCATGCCAAATGTGTCCAAAGAAGAAAAGTAGAGCAAACGAAGCATGTCCAAAAGTAAACCAACCTCTTGGACTGCTACGAAAAACACCATCGGATTTCAAAGTAGCACGATCTAATTCAAAAATCTCACCCAATTGAGCCCGTCTAGCATATTTTTTTACAGTTGCGGGATCACTATAACTCACGCCATTGAGTTCACCACCATAAAACTCAACAGTTACACCTACTTGTTCGACACTATATTTTGATTCTGCCCTTCTAAAAGGGACGTCGGCTCTAACAATTCCGTCTCCGTCTACCAAAACAACCGGAAATGTTTCAAAAAAAGTAGGCATACGACGTACAAAAAGTTCACGCCCTTCTTTATTTCTAAAGACGGGATGTCCTAACCATCCAACAGCTATTCCATCCCCATTGTCCATTGAACCCGCTCGGAATAACCCCCCTTTTGCTGGATTATTACCAATATAATCATAAAAAGCTAATTTTTCAGGAATTTTAGACCAAGCTTCTGAAAAACTTTGATTTTCAGCCAGTCCCGCACTAACTCTTCGATATATTTCTTGTTGAAAGTATCCCTGATCCCATTGATAACGAGTAGGACCAAATAATTCGATGGGAGTAGTTGCAGAACCATACCACATAGTTCCAGCAACAACAAAAGCTGCAAAAAAGACTGCAGCAATACTACTGGAAAGGACGGTTTCAATATTGCCCATACGTAATCCTTTGTATAGACGTTGAGGCGGACGAACACTAAGATGGAATAGGCCCGCTAATATACCCAACGTCCCTGCTGCAATATGATGAGAGGCTATTCCTCCCGGAACAAAAGGGTCAAAGCCCTCCACGCCCCACGCCGGGTTTACGGGTTGGACCTTTCCGGTTAGTCCATAAGGGTCGGATACCCATATTCCAGGACCATATAATCCTGTTACATGAAATGCGCCAAAACCAAAGCAAGCCACTCCTGAAAGGAATAAATGAATTCCAAAAATCTTGGGCAAATCCAAAGAAGGTTTTCCTGTACGTTCATCACAAAAAATTTCTAGATCCCAATATACCCAATGCCAAATAGCTGCCAAGAAGCACAAGCCAGAAAATACGATATGTGCTCCGGCTACCCCTTCGTAACTCCAAAGACCCGGATTCGTTATAGTCCCTCCTGTAATATTCCAACCGCCCCACGAATTGGTTATTCCTAAACGAGTCATGAAAGGTATAACGAACATACCTTGTCTCCACATTGGATCAAGAACAGGGTCGGAGGGATCAAAAACTGCTAATTCATATAGAGCCATCGAACCGGCCCAACCAGCAACCAGAGCAGTATGCATTATATGAACAGAAAGCAAACGACCGGGATCATTCAATACAACAGTATGAACACGATACCAAGGCAAACCCATGGAAATACCCCTTTATCAACGAAAAATAGACACTATGTAACTTTATTGCATTGGAAAAAACTATGCTACGGACCCCCCTTTTTTAGGTAATTATTTCGGAGAAAGGATTAATATTTGTTCTATTCTGTTAGTAATAATGGAACAATTCGATTCATAAGAAAAAAGGGAAGCGGATCTATTCTATATCCGATAAGTACCAATACGCAATGGGGGTGAATCCTATTTTATATGAACCAAGATAGCTATTGTTGTTCATCATTCAGAAGCCCGTTCGTAAAAAATTTCCTTTACTTTTATTTTATATTTTATTTTAGCTTATTCAACTTATGTATTAAATATGATTAATTTAAATATGATTAATAAAGTAGGAAAAAAGGATAATAGTATTAAAAAACGAAACCCCCAGTTTTACGTTTCCACATCAAAGTGAAATAGAGAACTTCATTCTCTTTTTTTTTCATTTCATGCCTATTGGCGTTCCAAAAGTACCTTTTCGAAGTCCTGGAGAAGGAGATACATCTTGGGTTGACATATAGTGCGACTTGTCAGATATATTGGGCTATATGGGATTTACCCATTTTCTCCCTCGATCGAGATATCCTCTGTTTTGCCCAAAAAGATTGATTGAATTATCAAAAATTTGTAACGCGAAGCGCAAAAAATAAAGTGGAATTAAATGCAGGGAGTATTTAGATTGATATTAGATTATCAAATTTTTTTTATGGTTTACGTGATCGGACTAATAAAATGAAGTATCCAGGCTCCGTTTAGTAAAAACCCAATTGATATTACTACTTATATAATATGCAAAATTATGAGAAAAATTCTAAAAAAAAATTTTTGAAACAGGGTGATCTAAAACAGACTGTTGCTCAAATCAAATAATATAATGAAAAATTTGTTGACTAGTTGACAGAAGACATGTGAAAGAAATGAATTGAAAAAAAAAGAAGGAGTAGTAAAAAAAGATGCGGTATTTGGTTCATTTGTCCTATATGTGCAAATCAAAATCGGGCAAATTTTTCCTTTTACTCGGGGTAGAGCATAAACCTAAAAAATGGAATCAAAAAAAGGAAGAAGCCCGTTCAGGAACAAGAAAAAACCATCGACATTTCAACTGAATCTCGATGAAAAAAAAATATCAACGAATCAAGTTAGTCTGACAGGCTTAATCAATCGTTTTATTATAGGATTATAATATCTAATAAAAGGGGCCAAAACAGATTTTTTCTTTGACTTTTGGGAGCAAGTCCTTCCGTTATAAGTTAGAAAGAAAAACCTTCTATGAAAAAAAAAGGGGGTTGGAATCGACACATTGATTTTTTCACAATTTTTGTTGAACCGTATGCATCAAAAGGTGCCTGTACGGCTCCTAAGGAATAAAATTTTATCCTAATCAACCGACTTTATCGAGAAAGATTATTTTTTTTAGGCCAAGAGGTTGATACCGAAATCTCGAATCAACTTATTAGTCTTATGATATATCTCAGTATAGAAAAGGATACCAAAGATCTTTATTTGTTTATAAACTCTCCTGGTGGATGGGTAATATCTGGAATGGCTATTTATGATACTATGCAATTTGTGCGACCCGATGTACAGACAATATGCATGGGATTGGCCGCTTCAATAGCATCCTTTATCCTAGTCGGAGGAGCAATTACCAAACGTATAGCATTCCCTCACGCTTGGCGCCAATGAGTTTTTTTATTTTCGAGAAAAAAATACTATGCCTTCGCCATCGAAAATATGAATTAGTTAAGTAATAATAGCATGGCACTTCGAATTCGATATGAAATTTTTTAGATTAAAAAAATTAGATTATATATTGAAAGAGTAGTATGAGATAAGGAAGGGGTATTTCAAATGATATCTTACCTATTCGGGCACATCTCAGCGTCACAAACTTTGTTTTCACACCGGAAGCTTATTTAAAAAATTTATATATAAAAAAAAAAAAAGACACTTTGGGATTGCTGAATCATAGACAAAGCAAAAAAATGATATATAAAGCAACGGAACCATCATAGTATTTTTTTAACTCCTACAAAAAAGAAGGATGGTAATTGGATGAGTTCTGGATCTGCGTATAATACAACCTATATTTTTTTTTCTTTCGCCAAAAGGAAAGGTAAAAAAAGTAAATTCCATTGTGGAGCCGTATGCAATGCACAAAAAAGCCTGTACGGTTATTCAATTTTCTCTGTTTTTTTGGTTATCTCGCCTCATTCTGCGAAATAGAAGAAAATTTTCTATTATATCATCAGGGTAATGATCCATCAACCCGCTAGTTCGTTTTATGAGGCACAAACGGGAGAATTTATCTTGGAAGCGGAAGAACTACTAAAACTTCGCGAAACTATCACAAGGGTTTATGTACAAAGAACGGGCAAACCTATATGGGTTGTATCCGAAGACATGGAAAGGGATGTTTTTATGTCAGCAACAGAAGCCCAAGCTCATGGAATTGTTGATCTTGTCGCGGTTCAATAAAAAATAGGAGCGATTTCATGCAAATCTACAATTTCTAATTTTATATCTTTTTAGATTAAAGGTTTAGTTTCATATTCTCTTCAATATAAAAAAAAATATATTGAAGAGAATCTTGAAGAGAAGTAATTCAGAATTAACCGGTTAGAACTAATCTAAACCAGCCCATTATTTATATGATTCCGTATGCCAACCATTAAACAACTTATTAGAAATACAAGACAGCCAATCCGAAATGTCACGAAATCCCCAGCGCTTCGGGGATGCCCTCAGCGACGAGGAACATGTACTCGGGTGTATGTGCGACTCGTTTAGATCATAGACTGAGACACAAAAAGGAAATTCTTTTTGAAATATCAAGGATCAGTACCTGTGAATAAAATAGAATGGAGGAACTCGATTCATTATTTAAAAAAGATAGATCGTTCATATCTTCTATTGTGTCTGAAACTTATGGTTTACATTGGTGCAAATCCAATCAACTCCATTTTTTAGAAAACCCCCAATGATAACAAATGGTTATCCATTAAGCGGGGGAAATTCCATTTTTTATTAAATCCACTCTTGAAAGAAAAGAACGGACTAACAAGGTAAACGACCAAATCAATTTTACAAATGAAATACCGTTACTGTATAAAGTGGATCTCATTGTGAAAGACCTATTACTGGAATATTGATGGGGTAGAGCCAAAGAATGTGAATTGTACAAGTTACCAATAGTATTGATTAATTAAAAGAAGGAGCTCCGGTGTATAGAGAGGACCTCACCGTTTTAGAAGTAACCATAGAAACGATGGAACCCACTATTTATCCATTCAAAGCAAAGCAAAATACCTAGCAAAAAGTAGTGGTGGGGAAGGTTAGAGTAGCAAAAGCCATTGGAATTTTTTTTTATACATTGGAATAATTCGTTTGGTTATTAATAGACTAGTAAAGGGGAAAAGAATAACTAAAAAAAGAATTAGTTATTCATCAAAGTTTGATTTATTCAATGACTAGAATTAAACGCGGATATATAGCTCGGAGGCGTAGAACAAAACTTCGTTTATTTGCATCAAGCTTTCGAGGGGCTCATTCACGACTTACACGAACTATGACTCAACAGAGAATAAGAGCTTTAGTTTCGGCTCATCGGGATAGGGGTAAAAGAAAAAGGGATTTTCGGCGCTTATGGATCACTCGAATAAATGCCGTAATTCACGAAATGGGGGTATTCTATAGTTATAACCGATTCATACACAATCTGTACAAAAAGCAATTACTTCTTAATCGGAAAATACTTGCACAAATAGCTCTATTAAATAGGAGTTGTCTTTATACGATTTCGAATGAGATAAAAGAATAAGGGGATTGGAAGAAATCCACTAAAATATTTGAAATAGAGTTCTAAGGAGAATGAGCTCGGGGAAGGTAGAGTAGAAATTAGTATTATAAAAAAGTCGTCAAAACAAAACGAGAGTATATAGTCGCTAAAAAAAGAGTTAAGTTATTCTTTTTCTTTTCGAGAATTCTTTTCTTTTTTTGTTTTCTGACAGACACAGACATAACAATCAAATTTTGATTCTTGATTGGATTTTTCGAACAAAATGTTAATCTCTTTTTTAATTCCTTCAGATTGGAATTGTTATTCAATTGAAGAATAAGTCTATTTTTTTCTGGTTCTAAGGCTAGTAGTTCTAGGGGTCGACTCACTTCTTTCAAATTGTTTCTGATTATTAAGAAAAGGTAACAAAGATAAAATACGAGCTTGTTTTATAGCAATAGTGATTAATCGTTGTTGTTTTAAAGTAACTCTATTCACCCGTCTAGATAATATTTTTCCTTGTTCACTAATAAATCGACTAATTAAACTCATGTTTCTATAATCAATTCGATCCCCCGATTGGATCGGGGGCAAACGCCTACGAAAAGATCGCTTGGATTTAGTAAAAAGTCGCTTAGATTTATTCATAATTTTTTTATTCCTTATCTCTATAAAATCCTAATCTCTAAAATCCTATTTTGATCGGATCAAAATAAAAACGATTTATATTTCTATATAGGATAGAGTTTCTATATAGAATTAAGAATATAGGATTAGATTTCTTTCTATTGATTTATTTGTTTATATTTATATATATGTAATAATATATAGATACTAGCATTATTCCTTTTCTTAAAATAAAAGGTGACATACAAGCACTCAATTTTATCTATTTCTTGATTTCCCCGTGAATTGTATGTTTATAACAATAGGGACAGAATTTTCTCAATTCCAATCGACTAGGGGTATTATGCCGATTCTTTTGAGTAATATATCTGGAAATTCCCGCGGATTCTTTCTTAATATCATTTCGAACACAACTGGTACATTCCAAAATAATTGTTACTCGAACATCTTTACCCTTGGCCATGAAACCTCCTTTGGATTTATGATTCACCCCAATCTTCTATTTTATTTTTAGGATCCAGAAAGAACAAGAACCAAAAAAATAGAAGTTGTTAACTAAAAAAAATTTTGAAATATTTCGTTGCAATTAATATTAATTAGTAATTAAATAAAAATTAAATAATAAGCAATACAATGATTTTGTGAAAACTTAAAATCTTTGTAGAGTATTTTTTTTTAAGTATCTCATCGGATACTCTTTCCCTAGCAACACTTTTTTTGTTCTATTACTAATTTAATTGGATCCTGAACCCTCATTTTTATGACCTTTCGCCCCCCCCCACTTTTTTCTAATTATTTTTTTAGAATGAATTAGAAAAAAAAGGGGGGGGATTAGTCCCCGATCGTTGATCGTATCTCTAAAATTTTTCACCCCTTTCTGATGTTAATAACTAGAATGAAAAAAAGGGAAATGTTAATGCATCTGGAAATAAACGATTAATCTCTATTAATAAACCTGCTAACGAAGCGAACCATAGAGTACTTAGTACCGGTGCTACGGAAAGATATGTTTTTAGATCTCGCATTTGAAATCCTCCTTCTTTATTTATTGTATTACATTATATATAGTAATATATATAACTACGGATGTACATGTAGTTAAGAAATTCTTGTATTTGTATACGTAACTTCCGCCCCCCCACTTTGAAAATGAGAATTGAAATATTGTCTACTAGAACGATCTTATAAATTCCATTTGAAATTTGAAAATGGAAACGCCTATTTATGTCAAATTGAAATTGAGAGAATTTTCGTAAAAAAAAGTCATTTTTTAATTATAGGTTTGTTATCTGATATGAGAAAAAAAGAAGAAATGAATTTGATATACCAATAAAAAAGAAGAAGGATGTGGAAAACAA